CAATTAAACTCGGCCCAATCTTTTACTAAAAGGATTGAGCCGAATACAAAACAAAGATACTTAATAATATATATTATTATATTGAATTTTTTATGAATAACTAAACTAATAATTTAATAAATATAAAATAGATAAATAATTATCTCGATATACACCAGGTCTTAATTAAAAAAATAAAATTAAGCCAAAAAAATGAAAAGTTTCTATTCTTGATTTGTATCTATAATAAATCCTATTTTTTTCTATCCCAGAGTTTCGTTTCGTGTTGGAATGCAAACTTATTAAGTTAAGCAGACGAGATTTTATGAAAAAAGTTCTTCCGATTCATAAGAGAGAACAACTCTTTTGTTTTTCGATCGGGATTTCACACAAAAGGGAAGATATTAATACTAAATTAGAAATATAATGAATTAATTCAATAAAATATTTAATTTAATAATATTCTATATATTTTATTTGTTTTTTTTTCTCGATTGTATTCTTTTTTCAACACTAATATTGATATTGACAAGAGTGTATCAAAGAAATATAATCCGATCGTGAATAAATGAATTGATTTAATAATTTTATTTATATTTGATATTATTTGAGAAAATTTCTTGTATTTTCATTTGATCTGTTCATTTGGATGTTCAGAATCGATTCGCCTTCACGATTTTTTATTTTTTTATTGCGATTGGATATACACATTTTTAAAAATTTCATTAGGGTTGCTAACTCAATGGTAGAGTACTCGGCTTTTAAGTGCGACTCCATTTTTTACACAATTCTATGAACTAATTGGTTCATCCATACCATCGGTAGGGTTTGTAAGACCACGACTGATCCAGAAAGGAATGAATGGAAAAAGCAGCATGTCGTATCAATGGCGAATTCTAAAAATTTTTCATTCGTATTGGACCCGGCCCAATTTTTGTTTGAATTTTTGGCTCGGAACAAAAGAATTCACTTGGGTTGAATTAATAAAGGGATAGAGCTTAGCTGCTCCAATTATAGGGAAACAAAAAGCAACGAGCTTTCATTTTTTATTTGAATGATTACCCCATCTAATTTTACGTTAAAAAAAAATTAGTGCTTGCTGTGGAAAAATTTTTTCCCACGAATGGGTTTTGGATTTTTGTTATGAGTCCTAACTATTAGCTATTCTCAATTATGTTATGGGGTAGCGATAAATGTGTAGAAGAAAGAGTATATTGATAAAGATATTTTTTTCCAAAATCAAAAGAGCGATTTGTCCGAAAAATAAAGGATTTCTAACTAGCTTGTTGTTATCGAACAATTAGATGAACCAAGCGAGGGTAGATAGTCCATTGATGGTTTTTACTTGTTTTCTAGGTATCTATTCATATTTGTTTTTTATTTGAATATAATAGAATACCCTGTTTTGACTGTATCGCACTATGTAGCATTTGATAATCCAATGAATCTATGATCCTTTGACCAAATCGAATTTCTAAAATGAAGGAATATCAAGTATTTTTAGAACGAGATAGATCTCGCCAACAGGACTTCCTATACCCACTTATTTTTAGGGAGTATGTTTATGGACTTGCTTATAGTCATGATTTTAATAGATCTACATTTGTGGAAAATGTAGGTTATGACAATAAATATAGTTTACTAATTGTAAAACGTTTAATCACTCGAATGTATCAACAGAATCATTTGATCATTTCTGCGAATGATTCTAAGAAAAATCCATTTTTGGGGTATAATAAGAATTTTTATTCTCAAATAATATCAGAGGGTTTTGCCATCATCGTGGAAATTCCATTTTTTCTACAATTTAGCTCTTCCTTAGAGGAGGCAGAAATTGTAAAATCTTATAAAAATTTGCGATCAATTCATTCCATTTTTCCCTTTTTGGAGGATAAATTTCCATATTTAAATTATGTGTCAGATATACGAATACCCTATCCTATCCATCTGGAAATCTTAGTTCAAATCCTTCGATACTGGGTGAAAGATGCGCCTTTTTTTCATTTATTACGGTTGTTTCTTTATAATTTTTGTAATAGGAATAGTTTTCTTACTCCAAAAAAATCGATTTCGACTTTTTCAAAAAGTAATCCGAGATTATTCTTATTCCTCTATAATTTTTATGTATGTGAATATGAATCTATCTTCCTTTTTCTACGTAAAAAATCCTCTCATTTACGATTAAAATCTTTTAGCGTTTTTTTTGAGCGAATCTTTTTTTATGCAAAAAGAGAACATCTTGTAGAAGTTTTTGCTAAGGATTTTTCGTCTACCTTAACATTCTTCAAGGATCCTCTGATTCATTATGTTAGATATCAAGGAAAATCCATTCTGGCTTCAAAGAATGCGCCTCTTTTGATGAATAAATGGAAACACTATTTTATCCATTTATGGGAATGTTTTTTTGATGTTTGGTCTCAACCAGGAACGATCCATATAAAACAATTATCCGAACATTCATTTTACCTTTTAGGCTATTTTTCAAATGTGCGGCTAAATCGTTCAGTGGTACGGAGTCAAA